TATTCTATATATATATATCTATATACTATAATATATACTATAATTATACTATAATTCTATATAAATCATAAATAAAAAATAAAAATAGAAAAGAAAGAGAAATAATGATAAAGACAATAAAACCATTGTTACGTTTCCATATTAAAGTAAAGTATAGTACTTAATTTTTTTATTTATCTTAATGCCCATTGGTGTTCCAAAAGTACCTTTTCGGAGTCCTGGAGAGGAAGATGCAGCTTGGGTTGACGTATAATGCGACTTGTCAGACAGATTGGTCATATGGTATTTCCCCGTTATCTCCCCCGATCGAGTATTCTCTGTTTCGCCCAATCAAATAAATATATATTCAATATTTTATTGATTGAACCATCAATAATTCGGAGCGTGAAGCACAATAATTCCTATTGGGGATCAATATTATCAATTAAAATAATTGATGGTTTACTTGGACTGATAAAATTAAAGTATCCAGGCTCCGTTCAGAAAATACCAAATTAGAAATGGTAAGAGTAAAAGTAATAGAATGGGAGTGTAAATGTAGTAATCTAAATAAGAAATATTAAATAAAGAATCTAAAAAGAAAATAGAAATTTCATTAAATTATTAATAAATAATGAAATTCATTAGTAATTAAATAGAATATAACTTACTATAATAGAATCTATTATGTAGAATATATGATTATTACACGATTACTGCTTGTATCATAGACTATTCTTAGACTTACTATAGGGATAATATCAAACTGCCTACCAATAGAGTAGTATGATTAATACATCGAATATTTTGGAAAAAGGTATGAAACAATTGAAAAAAAAAGAAGTGGTACTGGACATTTGACCTATATGCGCAAATGGAATTCGGGCAAATCTTCCCTCGGAGTAGAACAAGAACCTAAAATAATGGAAAGGGCCCATTCAGGAACAAGAAAATTACATCGTAATTTGAATTTCGATGAAACAATACATCAATGAGAGGTTAGTTAAATAAGTTCATAAAATTCTTTTTTCTTTTCTACATTATAGAATATAGGGAAGGAGAGAAAAACTCATGTTAAAAAAAAAAGAAATAGGATTGGAATCAAAACATTGATTTTTTTTTCGCAATTCTTTTGAACCGTATGCATCCAAAGGTGCACGTACGGTTCCTCAGGGATACAATTTTACCCTAATCAACCGACTTCATCGAGAAAGATTACTTTTTTTAGGCCAAGAGGTTGATAGCGAGATCTCAAATCAACTTATTGGTCTCATGGTATATCTCAGCATAGAAGATGAGACTAGGGATCTTTATTTGTTTATAAATTCTCCAGGTGGATGGGTAATACCAGGAATAGCCATTTATGATACTATGCAATTTGTGTCACCGGATGTACATACAATATGTATGGGATTAGCCGCTTCAATGGGATCTTTCATTCTGGTCGGAGGAGAAATTACCAAACGTCTAGCATTCCCTCACGCTTGGCGCCAATGAGTTTTTTTATTTGAGAAAAAAAAAAGAATACTATGCCTTCGCTGTATCAAATATGAATCAAATAAAGAATAAGTCATAATAGCATGGCACTTCAAGTTCGATATGAACAAACCATTATTGTTTTTTTTTCTAACATGAGATTTTGTATCGAGATAGTAGTATGAAAGAAGGGTTATTCCCAATTTGATTTTATGTGTGAAGCAAGAGTCAATTTCAGCGTCACAAACCATTATTCTTCCACACCAGGAGTATCTTTCTTATGTTATGAGAGAAAGAGTAAAAAGAATGGAAAAAATCATTTTCTCCTTCTTGGATCATATCAAAAAGAAACTTTGGGATTGCTAAATCACAGACGAGATAAATATATAAAGCAACAGAACCATCATAGTATCCTTTTAACTAATACGAGAGGAAGGGTGGTAAATGGATCATTTAACGATTTGGATCGGATAGGTTCTCTTTATTCTTTTCAATAGAATCGCTTCTATAGAAATTCCATTGCAGAGCCGTATGCAATATACAAAAGATGCCCGTACGGTTGTTTAATTCTATTTTTTTATTGTTATTTTGATTCCCCCTTACTTTAACCCAATCATGCGATATATAGATAGAAGAACCATTCATGATGTTATATCAATATCATCAGGGTTATGATTCACCAACCTGCTAGTTCTTTTTACGAGGCACAAGCAGGGGAATTTATCCTGGAAGCAGAAGAACTATTGAAGCTTCGCGAAACTCTCACAAAAGTTTATGTACAAAGAACGGGCAACCCTTTATGGGTTATATCCGAAGATATGGAAAGGGATGTTTTTATGTCAGCAACAGAAGCCCAAGCTCATGGCATCGTTGATCTTGTAGCAGTCGAAAATGAGAATACTGGGGATTCTATATAAATATACGAATTACTTTTAAAAATTCGAAATTTCCGTGTGAATAGAAATCATTCATAATCATCAACCATCAGGTTAAGATCGATCTAAACCAACCCGCTCTATTCTATCTAGAATGAGATTCTATAGCCACGCCATGCCAACCATTAAACAACTTATTAGAAATGCAAGACAGCCAATAAGAAATGTCACGAAATCTCCCGCTCTTCGAGGATGTCCTCAGCGTCGAGGAACATGTACTAGGGTGTATGTGCGACTCGTTCAGTTCAGATCATGAGTTTGAAAAATGAAAAAGTATCAACGACCACTACCGATGAATTAGGATAGATATAGTGGAAGACGGCCTTTTAATTAACTAATGAATATCTATAATCTACCTAATTATGTTATGAATTTATGGTTTCTATTGGTGCAAATCCAATAACCCCTTTTGAGATGAGAAGGAATTCTCCATTGGTAACAAAGAGTTATCCATTAAGCGGAGGAAAAAGGTTATGCTACTCTTCCTTTTCTTGAAAAAACGGACTAACAGGGTCAGCTACCTAGCTAACTTTCAGAATTAAATGCCGTCACTGTATGGATAGCTTTTTTGTGAAAGGGACTATTACTTTATAATTAGGATTGAAAAATGAATTCTAATTGAAAATATGGATGGGTAGAGCCAAAGAGTGTGAACTATACAAGTTCACGATAAAATTTGATGAAATGAAAGAAGAGGCTCCGGTGTATAGAGAGGATCTCGCCGTTTCAGAAGTTGCCATAGAAACGAGGTAACCCACTATTCTTTTTTCTTTAGTAGCAGTCGAATTTCTTATTTCCAGGCGAGATATCTTGAAGAAAGAAAAAATCGTGGTCGGGAAGGTCATAGTCGCAAAAGCCATTGGGATTTATATTTTATATATCGGAAGAATCCGTTTTGTTATTAATTGACCGGAGGAAAAGGATGACTGAAAGAAGAGAAATCAATTAGTTATTCAAGAAAGTTTAATTTGATTCAATGACCAGAGTTAAACGAGGATATACAGCTCGGAGACGTCGAAAAAAGATTCGTTTATTTGCATCAACCTTTATGGGGGCTCATTCAAGACTTACTCGAACGACTACTCAACAAAGAATGAGAGCTTTGGTTTCCTCTCATCGAGATAGGAGTAGGAAAAAGAGAGATTTTCGTCGTTTGTGGATCACTCGAATAAATGCGGTAAATCGCGAGGATAGACTATTCTATAGTTATAGTCTATTCATCCACAATCTGTACAAGAGACAATTGCTTCTGAATCGTAAAGTACTTGCGCAAATAGCCCTATCAAATAAGAATTGTTTTTCTATTATTTCAAATAAAATCATCAATCAAAAAGAAAAAAAAATACAAATCAAATAAAGGAATAAAAGAATCTTAATTATTATACAGGAAACAAGAATGATTGAAAAAGGATTTCCCGGAGAATGAACTCCGGGAAAATAGAATAAAAAGAAATTAAGATTTGAGTAGTAGGAATAAACGAACATCTTTCAAGAAAAAAAAAGTTTTCTTCCCCATTTTTCCTTTTTTATAATTTGGAATACAAGAAGAAAATCTGGATTCTAGTTTTTTTTTCGAGCAAAACATTAATAGGAGCTTGAGTTACGATTGGAGTATATCTATTTATTTTTGGTTCTAGGACCGGTAGTTCTAGGGATCGACTCCACTCTCTCCAATTGTTTCTCATTATTACGAAAAGGTAACAAAGATAAAATACGAGCTTGTTTTATAGCAAGAGTAATTAATCGTTGTTGTTTCAAGGTTAATCTATTTGTCCGTCTAGATAAGATTTTTCCTTGTTCACTAAGAAATCGATTAATTAAACTCATGTTTCTATAATCGATTCGATCCCCCGATCCAATTGGGGGTAAACGCCTACGAAAAGATCGCTTGGATTTACGAAAAGGTTGTTTGGATTTATCCATGGTTTGCTTATTCCTTGTTTGTTTATTCCTTCTATTCTATATAAAAGAATCTATAAAATAGAATTCTATTTTTTTTATTCATTTAAGATTCGACCAAAATAGTATTTTATTTGTATTATCTATGTTAAGATGTAAAGTTATTACTCTTACCGCTACTTCTAAAAATAACACACGCATTTCGTTCCATCTATTTCTTTATTTCCCCATGAATTGTATACTTTTGACAATAGCGACAAAATTTTCTAAATCCTAGTCGATTGGGTGTATTGTGTCGATTCTTTTGAGTAATATATCTAGAAATGCCCGGCGATTCTTTATTGATACCCTTTCGAACACAACAGGTACATTCCAAAATAACTATAATTCTAATATCTTTACCCTTGGCCATGAACCTCCTTTTTATTTGGGATCGACTTCACTTTATAACTCTCTTCATTTTCTTTTTGATCCGAACCAAATAAAAATAAAATAAAAAAGAATCTAGATTCTATATCTATACTATATTAATAAAAGATAAAAGTTACTAACTAGAAATGGAAATTTTCTTTTTCGAATTATTAGGTATTAGAATTCGAATGACTTCGAAGTACTATAATCTAAAATAGAATTCCTATTAATTACTCTAATATTAACTACTATAACTATAAAGAAAAAGAGTCATATTCATTAATAGAAGAATATTAAGAATATCGTAATAATTAATTAATACAATTTTTTCTAACTATGAATTATTTCTATCCTAATCTCAGTATTTTATTCTTTCTATGTTAGAATTTCGTGAAACCGCCCCTAGACTGGATCCACATTTTCATTTCTTTTCCCAAAAATTCTATTGTAGATTCGCTGTATTTTGACTTAGGATAGGAAAGAAAAAGTGAGCGAAATTGGAGCCATGTTACGTAGAATTATATCTCAAATCTTCTTCATTTTTTCACAGATCAATACAAGGATTCAATCAGGATGAAAAAAAGGGGAATGACAAGGCATCTGGGAATAAACGATTAATTTCTATCAATAGACCTGCTAAAGACCCAAACCATAGAGTGGTTAGCACAGGTGCCGTTGAGAGATATGTTTTTATATCTTGCATTGAAAATCCTCCTTATTCTTTTATTTATTTTTATTTATTGAAATTCTTTATTTGTATATTGTAATACATATATAGTTCCTAATACATAGATCATAGATAACCCGATATTTTAGTTCAAGATCATTTGTTTTTTATTGAAATGAAATTATAATTAGGAATTACTAACTATAATTCATATGTACAATGATCCAGCAGATTTCATTTTGCCGCCTCCTAAAAAAGATTACAAGAACATTCTATAACTATCTATATAATGGATTTGATCCAATGACACTAATTTTTAAAAGGGATGTAGCGCAGCTTGGTAGCGCGTTTGTTTTGGGTACAAAATGTCACAGGTTCAAATCCTGTCATCCCTACCTATTCTTTCTCCTATGGACAGTTATGAGGGATTCATTGAGTAAGATCGGGAATTTTTGGACAGAATCTTCTAGTATTACATACTATATGTAAATTTTGGGGTAAAAAAAAAAGTCTTTTCTTTACAATTGTATCTACTGTTATAGGATATAAGAAAGCGCTCTTAGTTCAGTTCGGTAGAACGCGGGTCTCCAAAACCCGATGTCGTAGGTTCAAATCCTACAGAGCGTGATTCCGTTTATGTTATGTTGAATCACAATGAAATAACTTCACAAAACAAAGTAGAATTGCAACTTAAATTTGACCTCCTACAAGAGGAGGTCAATCAACAAAAGAGATGTTACTTAATCAAAGGTCCAACTGATCACCGCGCCTGTATTGTAAATATGCAGTTACAAATAATCCTATTAAAGTAATAGGAATTAGACCTAAGACGATTCCAAATAGAAAAACTTCAATCATTTCAATTTTTTTTAGGGAATAAAAAGATAGATAAGATCTATCCATATTAATCTGAATTATCCGTGAATCTCAATGACCATAAATTGGAAATTGACCCGGGAAGGAACCATAAAATACCTGAAATGAAATATTCTGAGAGGTTTTGATTTTGATTTTTTTCAATTGTTTATTGAATTTCATTCATTTCAAATAAGTCGTATTTTGTTCAAACCAATAAAAAGAGCTGGGGTTATAGTTGAAGCAGCCAGTAAAAAACCAAAATAACTAGTTAGAATAGGCATGAAAGAGCTAAATTAGATATGTTCTTTTACTACATATATGAATAAAACATTTACCTAAGTCTCAATCCAAATACGACGGTAATAAAAACTAATTTAAATAATTCATTTAGTTCCAATTGAAAGTTCTTGATTCATCCGTCATTATAGACGGACACTAAAAAAAAAAGAATAATAAAAAATATGAAATCTAATTATAATATATTAATTACAATTAACCAATGAAAAAATAAAGAATTAAATAGATAGGGATGTTAATAAGAATTTCCATTTCTAATAATTACTATTTATATTTTATATATAGTGATAATAGCTTCAGTTTAGAAGTTCAAAGTGGATATAGTATTAGCAAATTTATTCTATGAACGAACAATTACCAATTACTTGAATAAAACGAGAGGATTCAAAAAAAGAAAATATGAAACGAACCACCAAAGGGTTTTATAGATTTCACATAACATATAATGGAATCTTATGAATATAATGAGATCCTTGAATCATGATATCTCTCATTAATTATTAGAGCTCATCCATTCAAGATCTTTACTTTAGATTACTATGATGAATCCACTAATATAAACCTTACTTAATCTTATATTCTAAGTAGAAAGAAAATAATAGACAAGGAAGATATAAAAGCAAGCAATAGCATTACCTTTCGGCAATGATCGAGGCTGCGTTGCTGCGCTAGAGGAAGGATAGCTATACTGATTCGGTCTACTCTAAATACACCTTTGGTATAAAATTGACGATCTCACAGAGTCTCAGTAGTTTTAGATTTACTGATTTTTTTGAACATACAAAATTTGTGGAGTTCAGCATGTCTGGAAGCACGGGAGAACGTTCTTTTGCTGATATTATTACTAGTATTCGATACTGGGTCATTCATAGCATTACTATACCTTCCCTATTCATTGCGGGTTGGTTATTCGTCAGTACAGGTTTAGCTTACGATGTTTTTGGAAGTCCTCGGCCAAATGAATATTTCACAGAGAGC